GTAATTTGTTTGTTCGTTGCTTGTTGGGGGGTGGGGGGTATAGGTATTGGAGTGGGGGTGGTAGGCGTGTTTAAACAGGGTGGTAAAATTTAAGAAAATAAACAGTGAAAAATTTAAGGAAGGATTGGCTATTTGGAGCAAAATGGTTAAGTATGGGTGGTTAAAACAACGAACAGTTAAAAGAAAAGAATGGTTGATGTTTTTAAACGAGATGCTTAATGTAATGATTCATAAATTGAGTGGCAAAGTTTGTTTGTTTGTAAGTGTTCGTTAGTGTTTGTTAGTGTTTGTTAAGGTGGGGGTTGATTGATTGGAATTTTCCAGGTTCGTTTAAAATCAATTGGAGATTAAGTGGTAGTGTTAAAAAGAGAAGAAAAGTGAAGAATTATGTCCAGCAACCATTAACTGAATAGTCTTATAGTAGAGAGTTTGCGGGGATTCCATAACCAGGTGCAAAGCAAAGTGCATCAGGGYAAARGTGAGACCGAAATATACTCCAACCGTCGCATTAAGTAACCCCTGAGTTTCAAACCGAATGCCAGAAATGAGAGACAGTGTCCAACAACCGTTAATTAAAGGACATTACTGGAAAGAGAGGTAAAACGGGCATAACCGAATGGGGGAGCAAGTGCATCAGTGCGAAAATGAGACGAACCCACACCTGAAACCGTATCATTAATTTATTCTTGAAGGCCAAAAAAGGGCTCGCTATGGATTGTATGTCCATGTCAACCAATTGAGTACCCGTCGCACTGGAGATGTAGAGTGAGTTGACCCAAAAAAAAAGAACCAACAGCCTGGAGRCACTYGAGATGTCGCGATTACGAGGGAGGGAGTACACAGATAGCGAACCAGATGACTCTGTGAAGGGGAACGTGGGGTGAATGAACCGATTTATGTGCCTGACCGAGGAACCAGAGGCGCAAAAGTGCAAGTAGGGTAAGGGTGTAGGGGGAAAGAAAGGACCTGACGCTAGGAACGGCAAACCTTACTTACACCGGGTTGATGATCTCTCGTGAGTAGCCAGACTAATAAATAACCAGGCCCTCTGGAAGCTAGTCTTACGGGATAAGACTCTGCTCGAGCCAGTTATGGGCGGTGGCCGATAAGCTCCTATACTAAGGCACTTCCGTATACCAGAACTATCTATTTAAAGAGACCCAAGGTATGGACTAGAGCATTAAGTCCCCATACCCAAGCACTGCCGTATACTATACCAGTAAAGTCTAAGAGACCAAGGCTTAACCTAAGGCATAAAGCTCGACTATCCTCAATAATGAAGTATCCAACCCCTGAAACATAGCTGAACTTAGACCAACACTAATCTATTAGTACAGTGTATGTCATTAGAACATGAATTATCCAACCCTGAACAATTCAATACAATGTATAAAGCACAAGTACTTAATGCACAGTATACATAGTCTGGATAGACTAACATTATAGCAGCCCCGTAGCTATGGGGGGGTAGGGGGGGCTACCTCTATGGGGGTTTTTGTAGTTGAGATAGCAACGATGGTTTTTCAGGCCATAGGTCTTGGTTGAATCCAAGCAAGAACTTTATGATATATTTTCTGGTATTTTTAGGGGTTGGTTTTATTTTGGCGTCTTTGTTGGTGGCATCTAATCCTTCTCCCCACTATGGGGTTGTTGGGTTAGTTTTTGGGTCTATTGTAGGGTGTGGGTGGTTGGTGAGTTTGGGAGCTTCTTTTGTGTCTTTGGTACTTTTTATGGTGTATTTAGGTGGGATGTTGGTGGTTTTTGTGTATTCTGTCTCGTTGGCGGCTGATCCGTTTCCTCAGGCTTGGGGGGGTTGATATGTTGTGGGGTATGTTTTGGGGTTTGTGCCTGTTGGTGTGGGGCTTGTTGTTTGGGGTTGGGGTGGGGGGTTTAAGGCGGATACTGTTGATAGTGTTGGGATGTTTGTTGCTCGGTTGGATTTTAGTGGGGTGGCTCTGTTTTACTCTTGTGGGGGAGGTGTGTTTTTGGTGGCTGGTTGGGGGCTACTGTTGACCTTGTTTGTTGTGTTAGAGCTTGTGCGGGGTTTATCTCGGGGGGTCATTCGGGCAGTTTAGGGTCAGAGAATAGTTTAATGTAAAATGCCAGCTTTGGGAGTTGGTGATGGAGGTTTAGTCCTCTTTTTCTGATAGGAACTCTAAGAAGTGATAGCCTTCGTCTTTTGGTTTACAAGACCAATGTTTTTTGTAAACTATTAGAGTTTAGTTGAGTATTTTGTTTTCTAGGGAGGAGATAGTGGGAAATAGGATTAGGATGATAGTGAAGTAGGTCAGTGAAGCCAGCTGTCCGATGATAATAAAGGGGTGTTCTACTGGTTGGCTCCCGATTCATGTTAAAATAAGCAGGTTGGCGGCTAATGTTCAGAATAGGAGTTGGGACATGGGACGGAAGGTTATGGCTCGTTGCTTGGATTTGTGCAGTAGGGGGCTTAAGAATAGGATTAGTACGGAGGCGGCTAGGGCTAGGACGCCTCCTAGTTTGTTGGGGATTGAGCGGAGGATTGCGTATGCAAAGAGGAAGTATCATTCTGGTTTAATGTGTGGGGGGGTTACTAGTGGGTTTGCCGGTGTGAAATTTTCGGGGTCTCCTAGCAGGTTGGGGGAGAATAGTGCTAGGGTGGTGAGTAGGAATAGTATGATTGTGAACCCTAGTAGATCTTTTAGGGAGAAGTAAGGGTGGAATGGGATTTTATCACAGTTTGAGGAGATGCCTAAGGGGTTGTTTGATCCTGATTCGTGTAGGAAGGTTAGGTGGATGAGGACTAGGCTGGTGATTATGAATGGAAGGAGGAAGTGTAGGGTGAAGAATCGGGTCAAGGTGGGGTTGTCTACGGAGAATCCGCCTCAGGCTCATTCTACAAGGGTGTGGCCGATATATGGGATGGCTGAGAATAGGTTTGTAATTACTGTAGCCCCCCAGAAGGATATTTGGCCTCATGGTAGGACGTAGCCGACGAAAGCCGTGGCTATGAGGGTGAGTAGGAGGATGATGCCCGTGTTTCAGGTCTCTTTGTATAAGTATGATCCGTAGTAAAGGCCGCGGGCGATGTGTAGGTAGATGCAGATGAAGAAGAATGAGGCACCGTTTGCGTGTAGGTTTCGAATTAATCAACCGTATTGTACGTTTCGGCATGTGTTGGCCACGGAGGAGAAGGCTAGGGCAGTGTCTGCGGTGTAGTGGGCAGCTAGGAGTAAGCCGGTTAGGATTTGTGTTGCCAGGCAAATTCCTAGGAGGGATCCGAAGTTTCATCAGGCTGAGATATTTGAGGGGGTTGGTAGGTCAATTAGAGAGCTGTTTACTATTTTTAGGAGGGGGTGGTGTTTTCGTAGGTTGGGGGCCATTAAGGTTTGTGGGTTATAGTAGTATTAGGATGATTAGGGTGGATAGTGCGGATGATCCTAGGTAGGCCTTGATTAATCCTTTGTGCAGTGTGGCGGAGGTTTTGGTTGCCATGGTTTGTAGGTCGGCAAGTCCTTCTGGCCCTATTTTTTTATACCAGAATAGGTCGATTAGGTGATTGGCAATTTTTTGTCCAGAGTTCAGTAGGGTTGTAGAGCTTGGTCGGTGGGTTAGGGGGTTGAAGTATCCTAGTGTTGTGGAGAAGTTTGAGTAGGGGGTTTGTTTGGGTTGGGTCAGGGTATGGGTGGTGGCTGTGAGTTCTAGGGCGATAATGATGCCTATGGTAGTTACTAGAATAGCTGCGGCCTTTGTTAGTGGGGGCATTGTTATTGGTGGGGTTTGTGTTGGGGTTATGTAGGATGTGATTAATAGGCCGGCTATAATGCTCCCTAAAGCTAAGCGGGTGATTGGGTTGGTGATTTGTGGATTGTTTTCGTTTATTGGTGTGATTGTTGGTATTCGAGTGAATTTTGTTTGTACTAAGAGGATTATTCGTAGGCTGTATGTGGCGGTGAAGGCCGTGGCAAGAAGTGTCAGAGTCAATGCTCAAGCATTAAGGTGGGAGGTGTTTAGGTTTTCGATGATGAGGTCTTTTGAGAAGAATCCTGCTAGGAAGGGAGTTCCTATTAGTGCCAGGCTTCCGATTGTTAGGCAGGAGGTGGTTGTTGGGAGTATTTTTTGTAAGCCCCCTATTTTTCGGATGTCCTGTTCTCCATTTAGGCTGTGGATGATTGACCCTGAGCACAGAAATAGCATGGCTTTGAAGAAGGCATGGGTTGAGATGTGTAGGAAGGCCAGCTGTGGGAGATTTAGTCCGATGGTGACCATTATTAGCCCTAGTTGGCTGGATGTGGAGAAGGCAATGATTTTTTTAATGTCGTTTTGTATTAGGGCGCAGGTGGCAGCGAATAGTGTGGATGTGGCACCTAGGCAGAGGCATAGTGCGAGAGCGGTCTTGTTGTGGGTAAGTAGGGGGTGGGTTCGGATTAGTAGGAAGATTCCGGCAACTACTATTGTACTTGAGTGTAGTAGGGCGGAGACTGGGGTGGGGCCCTCTATGGCGGCGGGTAATCATGGGTGGAGGCCAAATTGGGCTGATTTTCCTGTGGCAGCTAGGATGAGACCTAGTAGGGGGAGTGTTGGGGTTTTTGTGGGGGAGAATATTTGTTGTATTTCTCATGAGTTTAGGGTGAGGGCAAGTCATGCTATGCTTAGGATGAGCCCGATATCTCCGATTCGGTTGTAGAGCACGGCTTGTAGGGCAGCTGTGTTGGCTTCTGCTCGTCCGTGCCATCAGCTGATGAGCAGGAAGGACATGATGCCTACTCCTTCTCACCCGATAAAGAGTATGAAGATGTTGTTGGCGGTGGTTAGTGTGAGCATTGCGATTAGGAAGGTTGTTAGGTAGGAGAAGAATTTTGGAGCATGCGGGTCAGATGCTATGTAGTATATTGAGARCTGTAAGATGGATCATGTTACGAATAGTGCGATGGGGAGGAACAGGAGGGAGTATTGATCTATTTTGAAGCTGAGAGGGATTTTGAAGTTTATGATGAATTTTCATTCTCAGTGCGAGGTGATACTCTCTAGTCCTGAGTATGTGAATAATGTTATTGGTGCTAAGCTGATCAGGAAGGCAGTTTTGATGGTTAGGGTGATGGTTTTGGGGGAGTTTTTGAAGGTTTTTAGGAGGATGGGGAGGAGTGTGGGGGTTAGGATGGTTGTTAGTGTGAGTAGAGTGAGGGTGTTGAGGAGTAGGGCTGTTTCCACTACTTTTACTTGGATTTGCACCAAGATGGGTGGTTCCTAAGACCAGTGGATTGCTGTTATCCTTTAAAAGTAAGGGGGCTGAGGCTTTAGACTCAGATACAGGAATTAGCAGTTCTTGTTGGTTGAACCTCCCCTCGGCAGGTAAGAAGGGTCTAACTTCTATTTTTAGGGTCACAGTCTAATGTTTGGTTTAAACTATACTTGCATGAGAGGGGTCCGGAGATTAGTTCAGGTTTTAGGATTAGGAGGAGTGTGGGGAGGAGGTGTAGGGCTATTAGTAGGTGTTCTCGTGTGGTGGAGTTTTGGAGTGTTGTGATGTGGGGGGGTAGGGTTCCTCGTTGGGTTGTTGTAAGCATAGATAGGGTGTATAGGGCGGTTAGTAAAGTAGCGGCCCCAGTTAGGATGATTGTTGGGGGGGATCAGTTGAATAATGCAATTATGATGCTTAGTTCTGCTATTAGGTTTGTGGTGGGTGGTAGGGCCATGTTCGTTAGGTTGGCTAGTAGTCATCAGGTCGCTATTAGTGGGAGGAGTGGTTGTAGCCCTCGAGTTAGTAGGAGGATACGGCTGTGTGTACGTTCGTAGTTTGTATTGGCTAGACAAAAGAGTATTGAGGATGTTAAACCGTGGGAGATTATGAGGATTATAGCTCCTGAGAAGGATCAGTGGGTTTGGATCATGCATGCAGCAATGACTAAGCCCATGTGACTCACGGAGGAGTAGGCAATGAGGGATTTTAGGTCGATTTGGCGAAGACAGATTGAGCCAGTTATTAGGGCCCCTCATAGGGCGAGGGTGATGAGTGGGTAGTGGAGGAGGTTGTTTGTGGGGGGGCTCGTTAGGCAGGTAATGCGTATGATGCCGTATCCGCCAAGCTTGAGGAGGAGGGCGGCAAGTAGTATTGATCCTGCAATTGGGGCCTCTACGTGGGCTTTAGGTAATCATAGGTGGAGCCCATAGAGGGGTGCCTTTACTATAAAGGCCATGAGGAGGGCGATGTTTAGGAGGAAGGAGGATCAGGGTTTGGTTGGGGTGGGTTGCAGGGCATGCGGGTGGAGTTTTAGGGCGGGTAAGTGGAGGGTGCCTGTTTGTGAGTGAAGGTAAAGGATTGCAATTAGGAGGGGGAGGGAACTGATGAGAGTGTAAAAGAGGAGGTAGATGCCCGCACTTAGGCGTTCTGGTTGGTTCCCTCATCGTGTGATCAGGATTAGTGTGGGGATTAGGGTTGCTTCGAAGGAGATGTAAAATATTATGAGCTCTGTAGTTGAGAAGGCTAGGATGATGAGGGGCTGTACTGTGACTAGGGTTACTATGAAGATTTGTTTTCGTGTCGGTGGTTCGTGTTGCAGGTGGCTTTGGCTTGCTAGGATTATAAGGGGCGTGAGCCAGCAGGATAGGACTAGTAGTGGGGAGGATGTTTGGTCGATGCCTATGGATTGAGTGAGGCTTTTGTATGGATAGTATGAGGGTACTAGTCATTGTAGGCTTAGGGTGGCGATTAGTAGGCTGTGTATTGTGGTGTTCGTCCATATGAATTTTTTGGGTGAGAGGAGAGTTGTTGGGAGTAGCATTAGGGTTGGTAGGATGATCTTTAGCATTGTAGAAGGTTTAGGTTTTGTAGGTAGTCGGAGCCGTGGGTTCGTGTGGAGGCTACTAACATTGCTAGTCCTGTGCCTGCTTCACATGCGGAGAATGTTAGTATGAGGATTGGTATTAGGGAGGATGAGGGTGTTTGGTTTTCGATTGGTCATGTTGACAGGGCGATGTATATTGATAGTATTATGCTCTCTAGGCAGAGTAGGGCTGAAACGAGGTGTACGCGGTTGAAGGCTAGTCCTAGGCCACTTAGGGTGAATGCAGAGCAGAAGCTTAGGCGAAGGAACGACATGAAGAAAGTCATAGAGTAGACTATGGTTTGTTGAGTCGAAATCAACTGTCTTGTTTTTAGACTAACTCTCTTATTCTGCCCATTCTAGGCCTCCTTGGGTCCATTCGTACATTAGCCCTAGGGTTAGTAGAAGGATGATGGTAGAGGTTCAGGTTAGGGTGGTGGTTGGGTGTTTTAGTTGGGTGGCCCATGGTAGGGGAAGTAGGAGGGCGATTTCTAGGTCGAATAAGAGGAATAGGATGGCTACTGAGGAAGAATCGGATTGAGAATGGGAGTCGAGCAGATCCTAGTGGGTCGAATCCACACTCGTAGGGTGATAGTTTTTCTGAGTCTGGGGTTATTTGGGTGAGTCAGAAATTTAGTGTGGTCAGGGCTAGGCTGAGGAGGATAGAGGCTGTAAGTATAAATGTGATTATGTTTATTGCTCTTCTCTGGGGTTGTACCAGATTCTAGAGATTGGAAGTCTGTTGTAATGGATATACTAGAAGAGCAAGATCCTCATCAGTAGATGGTTATGTAGAGGAATAATCAGATGATGTCTACGAAGTGTCAGTATCAGGCTGCCGCTTCGAATCCAAAGTGGTGGCCTGGTGTGAAGTGGAATTTGGTTAGTCGTAGGAGGCAGATTAGTAGGAAGGAGGATCCGATTATGACGTGGAGTCCGTGGAATCCTGTAGCTACGAAGAAGGTTGAGCCGTAGACGCTGTCAGCGATTGAGAAGGGTGCTTCATAGTATTCTGTTGCTTGTAGGGTGGTGAAGTATAGGCCTAGTAGGATGGTGAGGGTTAGTGCTTGGATGGCTTGTTTTTGTCCACCTTCAATGATGCTGTGGTGTGCTCAGGTAACGGTAACTCCAGAGGCCAGTAGGATTGCTGTGTTTAGTAGGGGGACGTCTAGGGGGTTTAAGGGTGTGACTCCGGTTGGGGGTCATTGGTTTCCTAGTTCTGGGGTAGGTGCTAAGCTGGAGTGGAAGAAGGCTCAGAAGAAGCCAAGAAAGAAGAATACTTCTGATGTGATGAAGAGGATTATTCCGTATCGAAGACCTTTTTGTACTGTTGGTGTGTGGTGGCCTTGGAATGTTCCTTCTCGTACGATGTCTCGTCATCATTGAATTATGACCAGGAGGGTTGATGTTAGTCCGAGAGTTAGGAGGTGTGGGGAGTTATAGTGGAATCACATGATTAATCCTGATGTGGTTAGGAGGGCAGCAATTGCTCCGAAGATGGGTCATGGGCTGGGGTCTACTATGTGGTAGGAGTGTGCTTGGTGGGCCATTAGATGTTTTCTTGTAGGTAGAGGCTTAATAAGAGGACGAATACGTAGGCTTGGATTATGGCTACTGCTACTTCTAGGATTGTTAATAGGAGGAGGACTGTGGCGGTTAGGATGGATACTGTGGGTATGATGGGGAGTAGTGTGATAGTGGCCGTTGAGATGAGTTGGATGAGTAGGTGCCCTGCTGTGAGGTTGGCTGTGAGACGGACTCCTAGGGCTAGGGGGCGAATTAACAGGCTGATGGTTTCGATTATGATTAGGGCTGGGATTAGTGGGGTGGGTGTTCCTTCAGGTAGGAGGTGTCCTAGTGAGGCTGTTGGTTGGTTTCGTAGGCCTGTGAGTAGGGTTGCAAGTCATAGTGGGAAGGCGAGGGCTATGTTTATTGATAGCTGGGTGGTTGGGGTGAATGTGTGGGGCAGTAGGCCTAAGAGGTTGATTGTCAGTAGTATTAGTATGAGTGATGTGAGGATAATGGCTCACTTGTGGCCTGGTTTGTTTAATGGGATTATAAGTTGTTTAGTGATTATGTTAATGGCCCATAGTTGTAGAGTGGATAGGCGGTTGGTGAGTCATCGGTTGTTGGGCATGGGGAGAAGGAGGGTGGGTAATAGTATTGATAGGAGGATTAGTGGGATTCCGAGGAGATATGGGCTTGAGAATTGATCGAAGAAGGTTAGGGTCATGGTCAGGCTCAGGGGTGGTTTTTAGTGGTTGTGGGTGTTTTGTTGATGGGGAGGTTTGTTGAGATAAAGGATAGTGTTTTGGGTTGGAAGATTAGGGAGAATGTCAGTCATGACATAGTTATGATGAAGAGTCAGGGGCTAGGGTTTAGTTGGGGCATATCATTAAGGAGGGGGGGCCCCCCTCTTTGTCTAGCTTAAAAGGCTAGTGCTGGTACATAGCTTCTTAATGATTAGGAGGTTAGTAGTGAGGATCAGGCTTCGAAGTGGTTGAGGGGGGTGGATTCTACTACGATTGGTATGAAGCTATGGTTGGCTCCGCAGATTTCTGAGCATTGGCCGTAGAAGATTCCTGGGCGGGTGGCAATGAAGGATGTTTGGTTGAGTCGTCCTGGGATAGCGTCAGTTTTTACTCCTAGTGAGGGTACGGCTCATGAGTGGAGTACGTCGTCGGCGGTGATAATTATGCGGATTGGGGATTCTATTGGGATGACAACACGGTGGTCGACTTCCAGGAGACGGAAGTGGCCGGATGGGAGGTCTGTTGTGGGGGTTATGTAGGAGTCGAATGAGAGTTCTTTGAAGTCTGTGTATTCGTAGGATCAGTATCATTGGTGTCCGATGGCTTTTAGGGTTAGATCTGGTTCATCGAGTTCGTCTATTATGTAGAGGATTTGAAGGGATGGGAGGGCTAGTAGGATTAGGACGATGGCTGGTAGAATTGTTCAGATTAGTTCGACTTCTTGGGCGTCAACGGTGTTTGAAGACAGCTTTTCTATCAGTATAAGTGTTAGTAGGTAGAGTACAAGGCTACAGATTATTAGGGCTACTATTAGGGCGTGGTCGTGGAATTCGATTAGTTCTTCTATGATTGGGGATGAGGCGTCTTGGAATCCTAGTTGTGATGGGTTGGCCATGTAGGGGTGTACAGGGTTTTCACCTGTAGTTTGGCTTTGACAGGGCCATGTAATTAGTTTACTAACGCCCCATGAAGAGGGAAGCATAAGTGGTTTAAGTATGCGGCTGGCTTGAAACCAGCATGTGAGGGTTCGACTCCTTCCTCTCTTGTACTTGGACGAAGGCGGGTTCTTCGAAGGTGTGGTATGGGGGTGGGCAGCCGTGGATTCATTCAACGTTAGTGGGGGTTAGTTCTGGTTGTACGACTTTTCGTTTGGAGGCGAAGGCTTCTCAGATAATGAATGCTAGTATGATTACAGCTGTTATTGAGATTAGGGATCCGATGGATGATAGGGTGTTTCATAGTGTGTAGGCGTCTGGATAGTCGGAGTATCGTCGTGGCATGCCCGCTAGTCCCAGGAAGTGTTGGGGGAAGAAGGTGAGGTTTACGCCTGTGAATATAACTCCGAAGTGCGCTTTAGCTCATGTTTGGTTTAGGGTGTAGCCGGTGAATAGGGGGAATCAATGGGTGAATCCTGCTAGGATGGCAAAGACAGCACCTATTGATAGAACATAATGGAAGTGTGCTACTACGTAGTATGTGTCGTGTAGGGCGATGTCTAGTGAGGAGTTTGCCAGGACAATTCCTGTAAGGCCTCCGATGGTGAATAGGAAGATGAATCCAAGGGCTCATAGCATGGGGGGGTTTCATTTGATGGTTCCTCCGTGCAGTGTAGCCAGCCAGCTGAAGACCTTAATTCCTGTTGGGATGGCGATGATTATGGTGGCGGATGTGAAGTATGCTCGGGTGTCCACGTCCATTCCTACTGTGAATATGTGGTGGGCTCATACAATGAATCCTAGGAATCCGATTGATAGTATTGCCCATACCATGCCCATGTAGCCGAATGGTTCTTTTTTACCTGCGTGGTAGGCTACTACGTGGGAGATGATTCCAAATCCCGGTAGGATGAGGATGTATACTTCTGGGTGTCCGAAGAATCAAAAGAGGTGTTGGTATAAGATTGGGTCCCCCCCTCCGGCAGGGTCAAAGAATGTGGTGTTTAGGTTGCGGTCTGTAAGGAGTATGGTGATTCCGGCAGCTAAGACTGGGAGAGATAGTAGAAGTAGTACTGCTGTGATTAGGACGGATCAGACGAATAATGGGGTTTGATATTGTGATAGTGCGGGTGGTTTTATGTTGATGGCTGTGGTGATAAAGTTGATTGCACCTAGGATGGAGGATACTCCTGCTAGGTGAAGAGAGAAGATGGCTAGGTCTACTGATGCCCCGGCGTGGGCTAGGTTTCCGGCCAGGGGGGGATAGACTGTTCATCCTGTGCCAGCGCCTGCTTCTACTGTAGAGGAGGCTAGTAGGAGGAGGAAGGATGGGGGGAGTAACCAGAAGCTTATGTTGTTCATGCGTGGGAATGCCATGTCGGGAGCACCGATTATGAGGGGAACTAGTCAGTTTCCAAACCCCCCAATCATAATTGGCATTACCATGAAGAAGATTATTACGAAGGCATGGGCTGTGACAATTACATTATAGATTTGGTCATCTCCTAGGAGGGTCCCGGGTTGGCCTAGTTCTGCGCGGATAAGTAGGCTTAGGGCGGTGCCGATTATGCCCGCTCATGCGCCAAAGATTAGGTAAAGGGTGCCAATGTCTTTGTGGTTGGTTGAGAATAGTCATCGATTTAGGGTCACAGGTAAGTTGGTAAGATGGCTGAGTGTTTAAGCGTTAGGCTGTAGTCCTTTTTACAGGGGTTTGATCCCCCTTCTTATCGACTCTGTAGTGAAGTTCATGTTGAGTTGCAAGCTCATTGATATGTGCTTGGAGCACATCGGAGTCTTTTAGGCAGAGGCCTGTTGGTTTAGGGCGCCTAGCTGTTAACTAGGAATGTTGTGGGATCGAAGCTCACCTGTCTAGGAAGGTCCTAGCTTAATGAAAGCATCTGGGTTGCATTCAGGGGATGTAGGTTAGTGCCCTACGGATCTTAGCAGAAACTAAGAGAGTTTAACTCTTGTTTAAGGCTTTGAAGGCCCTTGGTTTGATATTATCCTAAGTTTCTTAAGTGGTGGTGAGTATTATGGGGGTGAGTGGTAGAAGTGAGATAGATAATGAGGTGAGTGTGGGGATTAGGGTGTTGGTTGGGGTTTTAGCATACCACTGTTTTGTTTTGTTTGATGGGTTGGGGGGGAGTGTGATTGTTGTGCAGTATGCTAGGCGTAGGTAGAAGAATAAGCTTAGGAGTGATAGTAGGGAGATGGTTGTGGCTGTTGTGGTGAGTTCTTGTTTGATGAGTTCTTGAATGATAAGTCATTTTGGCAGGAAGCCTGTCAGTGGGGGGAGGCCTGCTAGGGATAGTAGTGTTAGTATGAGGGTTGTGCTTAGTATGGGGGTTTTGGTTCAGGAGACCATTAGTGTTGGGAGGCTCAGAGTATTGGTTGTGTTTATGGTAAGGAAGATGGAAGCTGTTATTAGGATGTAAATGTAGAAGGCTAGTAGGGTGAGTTCTGGGTTGTGGGTGGTGATGATGGTTATTCAACCAATGTGGGAGATGGATGAGAAGGCCATGATTTTTCGGGTTTGTGTTTGGTTTAGCCCTATTCAGCCACCTAGGGCAATGGATGTGATGGATATTAGGGTGAGTAGTGTGGGGCTTAGTGAGTGGGATGTGATGAGTAGGATGGTGGTTGGTGGGAGTTTTATTACTGTTGAGAGGAGTAGAGCAGTGGTGAAGGAAGATCCTTGCAATACTTCTGGGAATCAGAAGTGGAAGGGGACTAGGCCTAGTTTAATAGCAATTGCAGTTGTCAGTAGGAGGCATGCTGGGGGGTAGGAGAGTTGGGTGATGTCTCATTGTCCGGTGTACCATGCGTTGATTGTGCCGGAGAAGAGTAGTAGTGTGGAGGCGGCTGCTTGCACGAGGAAGTATTTGGTTGTGGCTTCGATAGCTCGTGGGTGGTGGGATTTTGAGATTATGGGGATGATTGATAGGGTGTTGATTTCCAGTCCAATTCAGGCCGTTATTCAATGGTTGCTTGTGATTGTGATTGTTGTTCCTAGGAGGATGCTCGAGGTGGAAATTAATTTTGCGAGGGGAGTTATTAGTAGGGGAGGGGGTTAAACCATCATTTTCGGGGTATGGGCCCGATAGCTTTGTTAGCTGACCTTACTAGGAAATAATATAGAGGAAGTATGGAGGATTTTGATTCCTTCTGTGTAGGTTCGATTCCTGCTTTTCTAAGTGTTAGGAAATGAGAGGGCTGGTGTACCTCTATGTTCACTTTATCATAGTGACCCTTGACGTTCAGGCACATTTCCTTAGGTAAGGGGGTAGGCCTGCGTAAGAGATTGGTATGCTAGTGTGTCAGAGGTGGAGAGATAGCGTAAGTGGGAGGAAGTTTTTTCAGAGGAGGTGTATGAGCTGGTCGTATCGGAATCGTGGGTAGGAGGCTCGGATTCACAGGAAGCTCGAAGAGAGGAGTAAGGTTTTTGCGGCTAGTAGGGGTGGGAAGAGTTCTGGGGGTGGATTGAGTGCGCTTGGGTTTAGGAATAGGAGACTTGTTAGTGTGTTTATTAATATGATGTTTGCATATTCGGCGAGGAAGAATAGGGCGAATGGGCCTGCGGAGTATTCTACATTGAAGCCTGAGACAAGTTCTGATTCTCCTTCTGTAAGGTCGAAGGGTGAGCGGTTTGTTTCGGCTAGTGTAGAGGTGTATCATATTATTGCTAGAGGTCAGGAGGAGAATATGAGGTATAGGGGTTCTTGTGTGATGATGAGGGCAGTTAAGGTGTAGTTTCCGCTTAGTATGACTAGGGATAGGAGGATGATGGCTAGGGTTACTTCGTAGGAGATGGTCTGTGATACCGCCCGTAGTGCACCGATTAGGGCGTATTTTGAGTTTGAGGCCCATCCCGATCATAGGATTGAGTATACTGCTAGGCTAGATATTGCTAGGAGGAAGAGAAGTCCAAGGTTTAGGTCTACAAGGGGAGAGGGAAGGGGGAGGGGGATTCAGATTGTTAGTGCTAGGAGTAGGGCAAGTATTGGGGTTGTGAGGAATAGGAGGGGGGAGGAAGTGGAGGGGCGGATTGGTTCTTTGATGAATAGTTTGACCCCATCGGCGGCAGGCTGGAGTAGTCCGAATGGGCCGACGATGTTTGGGCCCTTCCGTGATTGTATGTAGCTTAGGATTTTTCGTTCAACTAGAGTTAGGAATGCTACGGCAACTAGGATGGGGATTATATAGGCAAGTGTTATAATGAGGTAGGTGGGGGGAATGTTTAGTCAGGTCATGGGGGAGCTAGAGAGAGGATTTGAACCTCTGGGGTAAAGGGCTTAAGTCTTTTGCATTTGCCTGGCTCTGCTACACTAGCAACCTTTTTCGTTGGGGTAGAGGGTCGATCCTTTGGTGATTTAGTAGAGGGCATCACTTGAGGGGGGGGCGTGCTGGGGGTATTGGCCCCACCTTCCCGGTCCTTTCGTACTGGGGAAGGTTGGTCATAGATAGAAACCGACCTGGATTGCTCCGGTCTGAACTCAGATCACGTAGGACTGTTAATCGTTGAACAAACGAACCCTTAGTAGCGGCTGCACCACTAGGATGTCCTGATCCAACATCGAGGTCGTAAACCTCCTCGTCGATAGGGGCTCTTGGAGGAGATTGCGCTGTTATCCCTGGGGTAGCTTGGTTCATTGGTCAGATTTACTGGGTCTGGGTGCTGTTAGCACGTTGAGAGGTTGCTCTTGGTTAGGGGATTTAGCCCTATTTTTGGAGGATCTGTTTTTCTCCAAGGTCGCCCCAACCTAAAAATGTTAGCCAGTGTTTTGGGTGGTGGGCCTGGGTGGGTTTGTGGGTTGGGTGGGGTGGCTATTGATTTTGAAGTTCCACAGGGTCTTCTCGTCTTATGTGTTTATCTCTGCTTTTGTACAGAGAGATCAGTTTCACCGATTGTCTACAGGAGACAGTTAAGACCTCGTTTAGCCGTTCATACAGGTCTCGATTTATGGGACAATTGATTGCGCTACCTTTGCACGGTTAGGATACCGCGGCCGTTAAACATGGTGTCACTGGGCAGGCGTCACCTTCAATACTTGTTTGGCTGAAGGCTATGTTTTTGGTAAACAGTCGGGCCTTGGGTTTGCCGAGTTCCTTTTGTAGACTTTAATCACTCCAATGTGCGCCCCTGGGTCGGATTAACAGGGTGTATGCAATGGGGGTGTGGTTATTATTGGGGTTTTGCTGTTAATGGTGTGTAGGCTGGCGCTTGGGGGGACGTGGTGTCCTGGTTACTCGTTCTAGCATTGATTCATCTATTGTTATAGGTTGGCCTGCTATGGGTGTAGGGGGTCTCATTGGTTTTTGGGGTTTTTGGTTGAGGGAGCTTTGACGCAATCTTTTGGGGTGGCTGCTTTAGGGCCCACGGGGTTGGGTGTATGGTGGGGTTATCCGCTGATGGAGGTTGTGTCCTTTTTTAAAGGGGCTGTACCCCCTTTAAATAGCCCTTAGCTATTACATTTGGGTTGTTTTGTCTGGGAGGAAGGGATGGCTAAGGGGGAACTTAGATTCGTTTTGCAGGCAACCAGCTATCACCCAGCTCGGTTGGCTTTTCACCTCTACTAACAAGTCATCCCACTCTTTTGCAACAGAGACGGGTTGGCTCATGATAGCTGCTTGTGAGTAGCTCGCTTGGGTTTCGGGATGGCAGGCTTAAGTTCACTTTGCCTGGTTGTTCTTGCTGGATCATGATGCAAAAGGTACAAGGGAGTATCTTTGCTGTGCAGTGCTTGGTTTTTCATTGCTATTTCATCTTTCCCTTACGGTACTGCCTCTATGGCGCCCAGGTTGAACTTTTCTATCGCCTATACTGAGTTAGGGGTAATGTTTTAGTTGGGTGAGGGTAGTGGATTCTTGGTTGTGGTTGGTGGGGCTAGGGTGGGCTTTCAGGGTGATCTGTGTGTGGTAGATATCTTTCAGGTGTAAGCTGAATGCTTTGTGTTGTAGCTACACCCTGGTTTGCTAAGTGCACCTTCCGGTACACTTACCTTGTTACGACTTACCTCATCTTAAGCGGTTGAGTTTTATTAGTTAGTGTATTTGTGGGCTTTGTGAGGAGGGTGACGGGCGGTGTGTACGTGCTCTAGGACCGGTTTAAAGGAGGCTTGGTTATCCTGCTTTACTGCTAAATCCACCTTCTGGGGGCGGGTTTCAGGCCCCCTTCCGTTGGGTTGTTCTATTTTAGAAAATGTAGCCCATTTCTTCCACTTCATAGGCTATACCTTGACCTGTCTTATTAGCGGGTTGTGGGCTGTTGGGCTCACTGTTGTGCTCTCATGAGGTGGGCTGGCGACGGCGGTATGTAGGCTGTGTTGGCTAGAAGTGGTCGGGTGAATCGTGGGTTATCGATTATAGAACAGGCTCCTCTAGGTGGGTTTAGAGCACCGCCAAGTCCTTAGAGTTTTAAGCGTTTGTGCTCGTAGTTCTCGGGCGGATGTTTGTGGTTGGGGGGCATCAAGATTTAGGGCCAGGCATAGTGGGGTATCTAATCCCAGTTTGTGCCCTGGCTTTAGTGGGGTGGAATGGGTCGTGGATGTTAAGATCGTCTTCAGGTTGGGCTTAGGGATGCCTTGAGCTTATGACAGCTTGGGCATGGTTTGATCTTAGTTCGGTGTGATAGTTTGAACCCACTCTTTACGCCGTGTATGGTTAACTTGGGTTTCTTGTATGACCGCGGTGGCTGGCACAAGATTTACCAACCCTGGCTGCTTTAACTAAGTCAGGCTTTCGCTTATTGCTTAATGTTAATTACTGCTGAGTACCCGTGGGGGTGTGGCGTGGCGTGGCGTTTTGGGCTACGGTGGGTGGGTGTGCCTGATGCCTGCTCCTCGTGTCTTAGTAAGGGGTTTGGGGCATTTACACTGGGGTGCGGATACTTGCATGTATATGTTGAGCAAAAGTTAACGATAAGGTTAGGACTAAGTCTTTTGTCCTTGGGGTGGTGGTGCCCATCTTGGTATCTTCAGCACCATGCTTTGGTTTAAGCTACAGGGAC